TTAAACAACTTATCAGAAATACAAGACAGCCAATCAGAAATGTCACAAAATCCCCCGCGCTTCGGGGATGCCCTCAGCGTCGAGGAACATGTACTAGGGTGTATGTGCGACTCGTTCAGATCATGAGCTGGGATAAAAGAAATAAAACCTTTTCCAGTCTCAATGATTAGTACCGGCGAATAGGATAGAATAGAAAAAGAAGTCCATTCAATTCAGTATCTAAAAAAAAAGAGAATCTATCCATTCTATATTCTATTGTGTATGAAATTTATGGTTTCCATTGGTGCAAATCCAATCACCTCAATTTAAGATGAGAAGCAATTCTCCATTGGTAGCAAATGGTTATCCATTAAGCGGAGTAAATCTTACTTAAAAACAGAAAACTTAGGTCCCCTCTTGCAAGAACGGACTAACAGGGTTAGCTACCCAGCCAACTTTAATAATTAAATACCGTTACTGTGTAAGTAGATCTAATCGTGAAAGACCTATTACTGGATAATTCATGGGTAGAGCCAAAGAATGTGAACTATACAAGTTACCAATAACATTGATTAAATGAAGTAAAGGCTCCGGTGTATAGAGAAAACCTCACCGTTTAAGAAGTTACCATAGAAACGAAGGAAGCCGCTATTTATTTATCCAGTTATTTTTTTTTTTCTATTTTGATACCTAGTAAAATAGAATTTATTATTTCGAAGTGAAATGTCTAGAAAAAAAAAAATAGTGGTCGGGAAGGTTATAGTAGCCAAAGCCATTGGAATTTTTAGTTTATACATTGGAAAAAAGCTTTGTTATTAATAGACTAGGAAGGGGAAAAAGAATAACTGAAAGAAAGTAAATCTATTAGTTATTCGTCAAAGTTTCATTTATTCAATGACCAGAATTAGACGGGGATATATAGCTCGGAGACGTAGAACAAAAATTCGTTTATTTGCATCAAGCTTTCGAGGGGCTCATTCAAGACTTACTCGAACAATTACTCAACAGAGAATAAGAGCTTTGGTTTCGTCTCATCGGGATAGGGATAGGCAAAAGAGAAATTTTCGCCGTTTGTGGATCACTCGAATAAACGCGGTAATTCGTGAAACAGGGGTATCCTATAGTTATAGTATATTAATACGCGACCTATATAAGAAACAGGTGCTTCTTAATCGTAAAATACTTGCACAATTAGCTATATCAAATATAAATTGTATTTATATGATTTCCAATGAGATCATAAAAGAAGTAGATTGGAAAGAATCCACCGGAATAATTTAAACGAAGTTCCCCGGAGAATGAACTCCGGGAGGGTAGATTCAAAATGAATATGATAAAAATAAATAAATATAAAAAAGTAGTAAAAATGAAATGAATGAACACACTCAAAAAAAGATTTATTCTTACCCGATTCTTTTTTTTCTTACGACACGATAATCAAATTTTCATTTTAAAATTTTTTCGAACAAAAGATTAATCTGCGTTTGAGTTCGGATTGGAATTTTGATTCAAGTGAAGAAAGAGTAAGCCTATTTATTTCTGGCTCGAAGACCCGCAGTTCTGGCGATCGACTCAGTTCTTTCAAATTGTTTCTCATTATTAAGAAAAGGTAACAAAGATAAAATACGAGCTTGTTTTATAGCAATAGTAATTAATCGTTGTTGTTTCAAGGTCAATCTATTCACCCGTCTAGATAATATTTTTCCTTGTTCGCTAATAAATCGACTAATTAAACTCATGTTTCTATAATCAATTCGATCCCCCGATTGGATCGGGGGCAAACGCCTACGAAAAGATCGCTTGGATTTAAGAAAAGGTCGCTTGGATTTATCCATGGTTTGTTTAGTTTATTCCTTATCCCGAAAATCCTATTTCGGTCGGATCTAAAATGAATTAGAAGAAATAGGATTTGGTTTGTTTATATTTAACTATGTTATATATATATTATAATGCCATTTTTCCCCTTTCTTGGAAGGGTTACATACATGTGCTCGATTCGGTCTATTTCTTTATCTCCCCATGAATCGTATGTTTGTAACAATATGGACAGAATTTTATCAATTCCAATCGATTAGGCGTGTTGTGCCGATTCTTTTCAGTAATATATCTGGAAATCCCCGTTGATACCTTATTAACATCGTTTCGAACACAACTGGTACATTCCAAAATAACCCTTATTCGGACATCTTTCCCCTTGGCCATGAACCCCCTTTGGATTTTTGATTTACTCAACTCTTCTATTTTCGATCCGAAACGAAGAAGAAGAAAGGAAGGAAAAAATAGAAGTTACTAACTGGAACTCTAATTATGAAAAATTTCGCTGCAATCAATATACTAAATAAAATAGAATGATTTCTAAACTATATTTCAAATCACAGTATTTTATTTACATTTAAGTAACTTGTCCTTGTATAAGAGTCTTGTCCTAGATCTAGACCCCACGTTGTTTATTCTACCTACACCCCTAGTTCATTTTTGAATTAAATTTATTTAATTCAAACTTGAACCCAAATCTCGAAGCTGTTGAATCCACTTTTTTTCTCTTTCCTCCCTCTTATTCGAAAAGGAAAAAGGGAAAAAAGAGAAAAAGGGGGCGAAGGGTTAGTCACAAATATTTAATTATCTCTCGAATTTTCGTTATTTGTTACCGTGTCAATAACTAGAATCAAAAAAGGGGAATGTCAACGCATCTGGGAAAAAACGATTGATCTCTATCAATAGACCTGCTAAAGCCCCGAACCATAGAGTACTTAATACCGGTGCCACGGAAAGATAAGTTTTTAGATCTCGCATTGAAAAATCTCCTTCCTTCTTTTTTTGTAATAAAGAATCTATTTTATTGTAATAGAAAATAGTAATACATATATGATCAGATGCATATGCAGTTAAGAACCTTGTACATGGAATACCTAATTAAAATTGAAATGTACAACTATCCGGTGAATAATATTTTTTTCTTAAAACATAAAAAAACGTCCCCTTCTTCCCGAGCATTCCCGAAAACTACTCATTTATTTTTACGATAGGTTCCGTTCCGTATTTCATACGTATATAAGTCTTTTACTATTATTTATTAATATTTATATCTTAAATGGGACCAAAAAGACGAAATGCCCATATATATTGTATATATCAATGGAGGAAATACCGATGTGGAAAACAAGACAGGAATTCTCTACAATGACACTGTAGACCAATTGAAGGGATGTAGCGCAGCTTGGTAGCGCGTTTGTTTTGGGTACAAAATGTCACAGGTTCAAATCCTGTCATCCCTACCTATTACTTCTCCGTTGAGCAGTAACGAGGGATTCATTGAGATCGATTCAAAGTGAACATATAAAATTGTTCATTCAAAGATGTATTGGGGTTAAAAAAAGTGTCTTTACAGTCTTCTCTTTTCTGATAAGAAAGCGCTCTTAGTTCAGTTCGGTAGAACGTGGGTCTCCAAAACCCGATGTCGTAGGTTCAAATCCTACAGAGCGTGATTTCGTCCTTATTATTCTTAGATCAAATTAGACTGAAAGAGCTTGACTAACTTGAACCGCAATCTAAATTTGACCTCCTTTGTATTAAAGAAAGTAGGAGGAGGTCAATCAAAAAAAGAGATAGTAATAAATCAAAGGTCCGACTGATCACCACGCCTATATTGTAAATATGCAGTTACGAATAATCCAGCCAAAGTAACAGGAATTAGACCTAACACGATTCCAAATAGAAAAACTTCAATCATTACAATTTGTTTGAAAGGAGAAAAAGGAGGTAATATCTATACCTAAATATTAATCTGAATTACCATGAATCTCAATGACCAAGAATTGGCAATTTATACGGAATCCTATCGAAAGATTTCTTTTTATGAATTGTGCATTTCAAATACTAATTTCAGATAAGTCGTATCTTGCTCAGACCAATAAATAGAGCCGAGGTTACCGTTAAAGCTGCTAGTAGAAAACCGAAATAACTAGTTATAGTAGGCATGAAGGAGCTAAATGAAATATGTTCTTTTTATACATATGTTTCTAAAAAAGCACTTACCTAAGCTTCCTTTTTCCAAAAAAGGAGATACGCAAAAATACCAATTGAAAGAAGAAGTTAAATTGAAAGTTTTTGATTCATCTATCATTATAGACGGTACTAACAAAGATAAAGTGACGGGCGTATAAAAAGAAATTGATTCATCATCTACGACATCTACCCATCCCGCGATTCCAATCAACCGATTCATTGAGCAACTCTTGGGTAAACTTATATATATATAAACTAATAAAAAGAACTGGGCTGTGTAACTTCACTCAAAAATTAAACTCTTTTAAAATTTTGAATGATTACATTATGGAAGAAAACATTTTTTTATTGTCTCGAATCCTAGTTCTATTTTAGAGCAAACGTAAACCTTCTTTTATAAATATAAAAAAAAACGACTTTCATTTTAACTCATTAGATTCCGTACGTAATAGGCTCATTCACTTAATATCTTGCTATCTTGAATGAATGAGAAGAAAAAAGTTATCACGCGATCGCTCGAAAAAAGCAACTCTTTTTTTTGGTCCAACTAGGTTCTAAGACTAGTAATTTCTATTATATTTTATTTTTACGTTATACATTTTATCTTTCCGTATTCTATTATAAAACCTCGTTCTTGTAGTTAGGTCAAGAAAGAACCTTTTGATCTCGATCTAATACAACAATCTATGCATCAAAGCGGTTGATTACAATTTTTTTTCTTTGTTCTCTTTCTTTCATCGAATACGATTTACTACTCTTTCTTATCTTACTTGTTACTGGACGACTTGCCAATTCCTTAAAATGATGAAAAAAGGATTCCAACAAAAACCGCTTCTACAACTACGAACAGGTTCTACCCCGAAACTAATAGAAACTTATAATGGAGATAAATATACTATTTTGCATAATTTTATATTGAATGGGGCATCGTTGTACACTGATAAGCAACAAGTAAAGCAAGAAAGCCAATTTTTAGCCCTTCCTTTCGATAATGATTGAAAGTCCGTTGCTCTGTC